ATGTGCAATATTATAATAATATAATATACACACATAGATAGTATGATACGTGCATAAATAATACTATATATACACACATTAAGTAATATTTTATGCATAAATTAAAGCGCTGATAGTCACTTCTAGAGCTTTTCCTGTTTCCGGGGGGGTTACAGGAATATTAGAGATCTTAGGAGTTTTGGGGGGGTAGGGGGGGTTTAACGCGCGCAGAAACCGAAAATTGATAGAAAAGTTAGGAGAAAATTAAAATATTTGATTGAATTTTATGCTTTAGATATCAGTTATGCAATTTTTTTGTAAATATTTATTCCCCATGCATGCTATTTTTTCCCAAGCAAGGAAAATGTTCAACCTTGTTTGTCATTTTTGTATGCACTTTGAGATGCCAAATGAAAGGAAAAAAAAAAAGAGAAACCCCCTATCCCCTGGAAAGAATGCTCGGCATGTTGGGTAATGAGGAGTATGTATTAACACCATTAACTTATGCAAGCGTCAATGAAAGAATGGGGGATTATAACAATTATTGAACCTGAAGTAGGAACCAGATGCCAGGAATAGTTCATTTAGTGAAACCCCCACGAATAATTGTCCTTGACCTTCAAGAACCGTTAACATTAAGAAATCAACTGATGGTGGGCTCTTACTACATTAAATATTTGAGTATGAATCGAATGTTGAGTACTTGGTATATCTTGACTGTATGAATGGTTGTGTTCGGTCTTAAATGTCGTTCAGTGGTTTTTCAAATTATTGGGAAGTTTCAGTTGATTGGTTTATGTATGTCTTAGTTGTGAATGTTGATGTCAAATATGTGGGGGGACAGTCTATGTTTAATTAAGAATTGAATGTATTTATATATAGGATATGTTTGATATAGAATAATGGTGATAATACATATATGCATTGCATTTTGTACAAAGGCAGAGCTCGGCAAAGAATAGTTTAAATTAGAATCCTAGCTTTGGGAGTTAGGGGCAGGGGTTAAAATCCCCTTTCTTTGAAGCAGTAGGAAGGACTTTAACCTTCGACGTCCGGTTTACAAGACCGGCGCTCTGGCGCTGAGCTACTAGTGCAGTGTCATTCAAGGATTTTGTTTTCTAGTCAGCCGGTAATGGGGGCAAGAATAAGGAAGAGGAAGAAGTAGAGGAAAGATGCAATTTGGCCAATAATAACAAAGGGGTGTTCAACGGGCATGCCCCCAATTCAGGTGAGGATGGCGACATCTGCAACTAGGAGTCAAAACAAGAATTGTGTGATGGGGCGGAAAGTTAGGCCTCGTTGTTTGGAGGTGTGGAGAATAGGCACAACTATTAAAACAAGAATTGAGAATAGGAGGGCGAGAACTCCGCCAAGTTTGTTAGGAATTGAGCGTAGGATGGCGTAGGCAAATAGGAAGTATCATTCGGGTTTGATGTGGGGAGGAGTAACTAGGGGGTTTGCGGGGGTGAAGTTGTCAGGGTCACCGAGTAGGTTGGGGGAGAAAAGGGCCAGGGAAATGAGGGCGATTAAAAGAATTGCGAAGCCTAATAAGTCTTTGTAAGAAAAGTAGGGGTGGAAGGAGATTTTGTCGGCGTCTGAGTTTAGGCCTGCGGGGTTGTTTGATCCGGTTTCGTGGAGAAAAATAAGGTGGACTATTGTTGCAGCTGCAATGATGAAGGGGAGAAGGAAGTGGAAGGCGAAAAAGCGAGTTAGGGTGGCGTTGTCTACGGAGAATCCCCCTCAAATTCATTGGACTAAGGAGTTGCCAATGTAAGGGACTGCGGAAAGAAGGTTTGTAATGACGGTAGCGCCTCAGAATGACATTTGTCCTCATGGGAGGACGTAGCCTACGAAGGCTGTTATTATGGTTAAGAGGAGGAGGATAACTCCAATGTTTCAGGTTTCTTTGTACAGGTAAGAGCCGTAGTATAGGCCTCGTCCGATGTGGAGGTAAATACAAATGAAGAAAAAGGATGCGCCATTGGCGTGTATGTTTCGAATGAGTCAGCCATAGTTTACGTCTCGACAGATGTGGGCGATGGAGGAGAAGGCTGTGGCGATGTCGGAGGTATAGTGTATGGCTAGAAAGAGGCCTGTTAGGATTTGGGCTGCTAGGCAGAGTCCTAGTAGAGACCCAAAATTCCATCAGACGGAGATGTTTGAGGGAGCTGGGAGGTCAACTAGAGCGTCGTTTGCGATTTTTAGGAGGGGGTGGGTTTTTCGGAGGTTGGCCATTATTGTTTTTGTAGTTGAATAACAACGGTGGTTTTTCAAGTCATTAGTCCTGGTTAAAGTCCTGGCAGAAACTATGGTTTATATTATGTTTATATTCTTGTTTGGGTTGGTATTAGGCCTTGCGGCGGTTGCTTCTAATCCTTCGCCGTATTTTGCGGCATTAGGGTTGGTTGCGGTAGCAGGTATGGGGTGTGGGGTGTTAGTGGGGCATGGGGGGTCTTTCTTGTCTTTGGTCTTGTTTTTGATTTATTTGGGGGGAATGCTGGTTGTGTTTGCATATTCGGCGGCGTTGGCGGCTGAGCCTTATCCGGAGGGTTGAGGTAGTTGGCCTGTTTTGGGGGTGATGATGGCTTATATGGTGGGGGTGTGTGCGGCGGCAGGGTTGTTTTGAGGTGGGTGATATGAGGGGGCTTGAGTGTCTGCTGATGAGTTTGCTGAGTTCTCTGTTTTTCGGGGGGATATTGGAGGGGTAGCTTTGATGTATTCGGTAGGTGGCGGTGTTTTGGTGATGGGGGCTTGAGTGTTGTTGTTAACGTTGTTTGTGGTGTTGGAGTTAACGCGGGGGCTCAGTCGAGGGGCTCTTCGAGCTGTTTAATAAAGTAGTAGTAGGAGAGCTAGGGTGAAGGTGAAGAAGAAGAGTGAGAGGTAGGTTTTGATTATACCTTGTTGAATATTGTTGGTTGTTGTAATTAGGGGGAGGTTGAGGGTGGCAGTTGCTTTTGGACCGACTTTTTCTAACCAAGTTTGGTCGACTGTTTGGGAGGCAATGGTTTGTCCTAAAACTAGGTTAAGTTTGGGAGCAAGGCGATGGACAACTATTGGGAAGAATCCTAATATGTTAGAGAAATGGTGGGGAGAAAGTTTTGGGGTTGGCTTGTATTGTTTATTGGTTAGTGAGGCGAGTTCTAGTGCGGTGAGAAGGCCGATAATAGTTACCGCTAGGGCGGCAGTTTTGAGAAGAAGAGGTATGGATATAACTGGTGTTTTTAGGGGTGTGATGTTGGAGGTGATTAGGAGGCCGGCGATAATGCTTCCTCAGGCTAATCGTTTGATGGGATTAATAACTGTTGGGTTGTTTTCGTTGATGGGGGAAAGCGGGTTGAAGCGGGGGTGGCCTATTGAGACAAAGAAAATTACTCGGAGGCTGTAGACAGCGGTGAAAGAAGTGGCTAGGAGGGTGAGGAAAAGGGCTCAGGCGTTTAGGTAAGATGTGTTTAGGGCTTCAATAATGGCATCTTTAGAGAAGAATCCTGCTAAGAAGGGAATTCCTGTGAGAGCTAAGCTTCCGATAGTTAAGCAGGAGGAAGTGAAGGGGGTTAGGTGATGTATGCCTCCTATTTTTCGGATGTCTTGTTCGTCGTTTAGGCTGTGGATAATGGACCCTGAGCAAAGGAAAAGCATGGCTTTAAAGAATGCGTGGGTACAGATGTGGAGGAAGGCAAGTTGTGGTTGGTTGAGTCCAATTGTTACTATTATTAGGCCCAATTGACTTGATGTTGAGAAGGCAACGATTTTTTTGATGTCATTTTGGGTGAGGGCGCAGGTTGCGGTAAATAGGGTGGTGAGGGCTCCTAAGCAAAGGCAGATAGTCAGGGCGGTGTGGTTATTTTCTAGCATAGGGCTCATGCGGATAAGGAGGAAGATGCCTGCTACTACTATGGTGCTTGAATGCAGTAGGGCAGAGACCGGTGTAGGACCTTCTATGGCAGAAGGAAGCCAGGGATGGAGGCCGAATTGAGCGGACTTACCAGTGGCAGCAATGATGAGGCCAATGAGGGGGTAAGTTAGGTCAAAGTCTTTGGACAAAGTAAATATTTGTTGTATTTCTCAGGAATTAAGGGAGGTTGCGATTCAAGCTATGGCAAAAATTAGACCGATGTCTCCTACTCGGTTATAGATTACTGCTTGAAGGGCAGCGGTGTTTGCGTCTGCACGGCCGTATCATCAGCCGATGAGGAGAAAGGATATAATTCCGACGCCTTCTCAACCGATGAATAGTTGGAACATATTGTTTGCGGTAACAAGGATAATTATAGCGATGAGGAAGATTAGCAGATATTTAAAAAAACGATTTATGTTTGGGTCGGCATGTATATATCAGGAGGCAAATTCTAGGATAGATCAGGTGACGTAGAGGGCGACGGGGGTAAAAATAATTGAATAAATGTCAAATTTGAGGCTGATACTTACATCGAAGGTGTGGGTGTTTATTCAAGTTCAGCTGGTAATGATTGCTTCTGCGCCTTCGTTGAGGAAGAGGCAGAGAGGGAGAATGCTAATAAAGAAAGCTCATTTTACTGCTGTTTTGACCTGAGTTAGTGCTCAGTCGGGGGGAAGGGGACGGGGGGAGAAGGAGGTAAGAACGGGGAATGTGAGTAGGAGAAAAATGGTGATTAGGCTGGTGGCTATAACGGTTGAGGTGAGGTGCATAGCTGCTACTTGGATTTGCACCAAGAGTTTTTGGTTCCTAAGACCAACGGATGAGCTGTTATCCTTTAGAAGCGGGGCGAGTGAGCTTGGGAGTTCAACCCAAGAGGCAAAGATTAGCAGTCTTTGTTGTTGCCAACCTCTCTCGGTGGATAAGGGGGTTTTAACCTCTGTCTTTAGAATCACAATCTAATATTTTTGTTAAACTATATCTACAGGCGGTCCATCCTCAAATTAGTTCGGGTTTGGAGATGAGGAGAATAAGGGGGAGGAGATGAAGGGCTATGAGTAAGTGTTCTCGGGAGTGTGTTGGGTCGAGGGAAATAATATGTGTCGGTAGAGGCCCTCGTTGTGTTATGAGGAATATGTATAGGGAGTAGCCTGCGGTAATTAGGGTTCCAGCCCCTGTGAGAGCGATTGTTCATCAGGATCAGTGGAATAGGGAGGTAATAATTATTAGTTCTCCTATTAAGTTTGGGAGAGGGGGAAGAGCAAGGTTTGCGAGGCTGGCAATAAATCATCATGCGGTTATTAGGGGCAGAACCATTTGGAGACCTCGGGCTAAAATTATAGTTCGGCTGTGTGTTCGTTCATAATTTGTGTTAGCTAGGCAGAAGAGGGCGGAGGAAGTTAGACCGTGTGCAATTATTAGAATGAGGGCACCTGTAAAGCCTCAGGGAGTTTGAATTAAGATACCTGCTGCCACGAGACCCATATGGCTCACTGATGAGTAGGCAATTAGGGACTTTAGATCTGTTTGGCGGAGGCAAATTGAGCCTGTTATAATTACCCCTCAGAGGGCAAAGATAATGAAGGGGTAACTGAGTTCTTTGGTAAGAGGTTCTAGTATAATTATTATTCGCATTATTCCGTAGCCCCCTAGTTTTAGTAATACTGCGGCTAGTACTATAGAGCCGGCGATTGGGGCTTCAACGTGTGCTTTGGGAAGTCAAAGGTGGGCTCCGTAAAGGGGTATTTTTACTAGGAAGGCGAGTAGGCAGCCGGCTCATCATAGCTTGTCGGCAAAAGAAGAGAGCTGTATGGAAGGAGCATATTGTAGTGTTAGGAGGGACAAGGTTCCAGTGCTGTTTTGGAGTAGTAGGAGGGCAACAAGGAGGGGGAGTGAGCCTGCTAATGTGTAGAATAGAAAGTAAGTCCCTGCGTTTAGTCGTTCTGTTTGATTACCCCAGCGGGTAATAATTACTAGGGTTGGAATGAGGGTGGCTTCAAATATAATATAAAATATAATTACTTCGGTTGCGCTGAAAGCTATGATGAGGAAGATTTGTAGGGATGTAAGGAGGGTGATGTAGGCTCGTTGGCGGGAGATAGGTTCGGATGCTGTGTGGTTCTGGCTTGCAAGGATTATTAGGGGGAGGAGCCAGCAGGTTAGTGCAAGAAGGGGGGTGGAGAGGGGGTCGGTTGCCATGTAGGGGCTAAGGAAGGATCAGCCTGATTCTGCGGATGACTTAAGCCAGGTTAAGCTGATTAAGGAGATAATTAAACTGTACGAAAGGGTGGTGGATCAGAGGTGTTTGGCGGGGGTGGCTCAAATAGTGGGAACAAGCATGATAGTGGGGAGGAGAATTTTTAGCATTGTAGGAGGTTTAGGCTTTGGAGTCGGTCTGTTCCGTGGGTTCGAGCAGTGGCAACGAGTAGGGCAAGACCGGCGCTTGCTTCGCAGGCTGAGAAAGCTAGAAGAAGCATGGGGGAGGCTGAAAAGCTGGCGGAGTTTAGTTGGAGGGTCCATAGGGAGAGGGCAATGAAGAGTGAGAGTATCATACCTTCCAAACACAGGAGGGCGGAAAGAAGGTGGGTTCGGTGGAATGCTAGGCCTGCTAGGCCTAGAAGGAAGGTCGAGGAGAAGGCGAAGTGTGTGGGAGTCATTAGACGGTTGTGGACTTTAACCACAAGTTCTTGAGCCGAAATCAAGGGTTTTTCTTAAACTAACAGCCTATTCAGCCCATTCTAGGCCGCCTTGGATTCATTCATAGATCAGCCCGAGGGTTAGTAGGACAAGAACAGCGAAGGCTCAGACGAATGTTATGAGGGGAGAAGAGAGCTGGTCTCCTCAGGGAAGGGGAAGGAGTAGTGCAATTTCCAGGTCGAATAGGAGGAAGAGGATTGCGACGAGGAAGAAGCGAAGGGAGAAGGGTAGGCGGGCGGACCCTAAGGGGTCGAAGCCACATTCGTAGGGGGAGAGCTTTTCGTGGTCGGGGGTTATTTGGGGTAGTCAGAAAGAGACGATGGCTAGAATAGTGGAGAGGGTAATAGAAATAATAAGTATTGTTGTGATTAAATTCATTATCTTTCCTTGGGCTTTAACCAAGACTAAGTGATTGGAAGTCACATGTACTAGCTTTAATACTAGAAAGATATGAGCCTCATCAGTAAATTGAGATGTAGAGGAATAGTCAGACAACGTCTACAAAGTGTCAGTATCAGGCAGCTGCTTCGAATCCAAAGTGATGTTCTGATGTAAAGTGGTATTGGACTTGTCGTAGAAGGCAGACGGCTAGGAAGGTAGAGCCAATAATTACGTGAAGTCCGTGGAAGCCGGTTGCTACGAAGAAGGTGGAGCCGTAAACTCCATCTGCGATTGTAAAAGGGGCTTCGTAGTATTCTATGGCTTGGAGGAAGGTGAAATAGAAGCCTAAAAGAATGGTTAGGGCAAGGGATTGAATAGCTTCTTTTCGATGCCCTTCTATAATACTATGGTGTGCTCAGGTGACTGTTACTCCAGAAGCTAGTAGGACGGCTGTGTTGAGGAGGGGTACTTCGAAGGGGTCAAGTGGGGTAATTCCTGTAGGGGGTCAGCAGCCTCCTAGCTCAGGGGTGGGGGCAAGACTAGAGTGGTAGAAGGCTCAGAAGAATCCCAGGAAAAAGAAAACTTCTGAGGTAATAAAGAGGATTATTCCGTATCGAAGGCCTTTTTGGACAGGAGGGGTGTGGTGTCCTTGGAATGTCCCCTCTCGAATGATATCTCGTCATCACTGGTATATTGTTAGGAGGAGGAGAATTAGACCTAGGGTTATTAAGGTTGTATTGTGGAAGTGCATTCAGATTGCTAAACCGGAGGTTATTAGAAGGGCGGCTACTGCGCCTGTTAGGGGTCATGGGCTGGGGTCAACTATGTGATATGCGTGTGCTTGATGGGCCATTAGACGTTTTCTTGTAGATAAAGGCTTAAAAGAAGGACAAAGACGTAGGCTTGGATCATGGCTACTGCAACTTCTAGAAGGGTCAGAAGAAAGAGTAGTACTGCGGTCAGAATTGCCACTGTAGGTATAAGGGGAAGAAGAACGAAGGCGGCAGTGGCGATGAGTTGAATTAAAAGGTGGCCAGCTGTGAGGTTTGCGGTTAGTCGAACTCCAAGTGCGAGGGGCCGAATAAATAGGCTAATTGTTTCGATAATGATTAGGACAGGGATCAGGAGGGTAGGAGTGCCTTCTGGCAGAAGGTGGCCTAGCGCATGTGTAGGTTGGTTTCGTATACCAATAATGACTGTAGCAAGTCAGAGGGGTACAGCGAAAGCTATGTTGAGAGAAAGCTGTGTTGTGGGGGTGAAGGTGTAGGGTAGAAGGCCAAGTATGTTTAAGGTAATAAGAAAGAGTATAAGGGAGGCGAGGAGGGTGGCTCACTTATGGCCTCCTAAGCTTAAGGGTTGGAAAATTTGTTGGGTAAAGCGGTTAATAAATCATCCTTGGAGTGTAATGAGACGGTTATTTAATCAACGTGTAGTGGGCTTTGGATAGAGGATTCAAGGTAGGCTAAGAGCAAGGGCAATTAGGGGAATTCCCAGGTATGTGGGGCTCATAAATTGGTCAAAGAAGCTTAGTGTCATGGTCAGGTTCAGGGCTCTGTTTTGGGTTTTTCTGTGCTTTGGAGAGTGGGGTCGTTTGGGAAAGTGTGTGCTAGAACTTTTGGGGGAATGACTGTTAGGAAAATTAGTCAAGAGAAGACTAGGATGGCAAATCAAGGCGCGGGGTTAAGTTGTGGCATCTCGCTAGGGGTGGGTGGGGGCCACCAATCTTTAGCTTAAAAGGCTAACGCTATTCCCTATTTAGCTTCTTAGCGAAGCGTCTTCAAGTATTAAGGATGATCAGTTTTCAAAGTGTTCTAGTGGGACTGCTTCTACCACGATAGGTATAAAGCTGTGGTTTGCGCCGCAAATTTCAGAGCATTGCCCATAGAAAACTCCGGGACGGGATGCAATAAATGCTGTTTGGTTTAGGCGTCCAGGGACGGCGTCTATTTTTACTCCTAGGCTTGGGACGGCTCAGGAGTGAAGTACGTCTTCGGCTGAGATTAAAATTCGAATGGGGGATTCAACTGGAACTACTATTCGATGGTCTGTTTCTAGGAGGCGAAACTGACCTGGGGCCAGGTCTTGTGTTGGGATTATATAAGAATCGAAGCCGAGATCTTCATAATCAGTGTACTCGTAGCTTCAGTATCATTGATGGCCCATGGCCTTAATTGTGAGATGTGGGTCATTGATCTCGTCCATGAGGTAAAGGATGCGTAGGGAGGGGAGGGCGATGAGGATTAGAATAATAGCCGGGAGCAAGGTTCAGATGATTTCAATTTCTTGGGAGTCTAGGATAAATTTGTTAGTAAGCTTGGTTGTTACTATAGCCACAATAATGTAAAGCACGAGTGTGCTGATTAGGAAGACGATTATTAGGGCGTGGTCGTGGAAGTGAAGAAGTTCTTCTATTACAGGTGAAGCTGCATCTTGGAATCCTAGTTGAGAGGGATGTGCCATTGTTGTAAGACACGCGGGGTTTTAACCCGCAATTTTGCCTTGACAAGGCAATGTAATAATCGACTTTACTAGTGTCTTATGAAGAAAGTGACAGAGTGGTTATGTGGCTGGCTTGAAACCAGTTTATGGGGGTTCAATTCCTCCCTTTCTCGTTAGTGGGCTTTTGAGGGGGCGGTAGTGGATTTTTCGTAGTCTAGCCAAGTTTGTTGAACTTGGACGAAGGCAGGCTCTTCGAAGGTGTGGTAGGGAGGAGGGCAGCCGTGAAGTCATTCTACGTTTGTTGCTGTAAGTTCTACTGATAGAACTTCTCGTTTAGCGGCGAATGCTTCTCAGATAATAAATAGGAACATAATCACTGCGACTATTGAGATCATTGAGCCAATAGAAGAGACTGTGTTTCAAAGGGTATAGGCGTCGGGATAGTCGGAGTACCGACGAGGCATTCCTGCCAGTCCCAGGAAATGTTGTGGGAAGAAAGTAAGGTTGACTCCGATAAACATAACTCCGAAGTGGATTTTAGTTCAGGTGTCGTGAAGCGTGTATCCTGAGAATAGGGGGAATCAGTGGACGAAGCCGGCAACGATGGCGAATACGGCTCCTATTGAAAGAACATAGTGGAAGTGGGCGACGACATAATATGTGTCGTGAAGCATAATGTCTAGAGAAGAATTGGCTAGGACAATTCCGGTTAGACCTCCAACTGTAAAGAGGAAGATGAAACCTAGCGCTCATAAGAGTGGGGTTTCTCATTTAATGGCACCGCCGTGCAGAGTGGCCAGTCAGCTGAAGACTTTTACTCCGGTTGGGATGGCAATAATTATTGTGGCGGAAGTAAAGTAAGCCCGTGTGTCTACGTCCATCCCTACGGTGAACATGTGATGGGCTCATACAATGAACCCTAGGAGGCCGATAGCCATCATGGCCCAGACCATTCCCATATATCCGAAAGGTTCTTTTTTACCCGCATAGTAAGCAACAATGTGGGAGATTATTCCAAAGCCGGGGAGGATAAGAATGTAAACTTCAGGGTGTCCAAAGAATCAGAATAAGTGTTGGTAAAGGATGGGGTCTCCTCCTCCGGCAGGATCAAAGAAGGTTGTGTTTAGGTTTCGGTCTGTGAGAAGTATTGTGATGCCGGCGGCAAGAACGGGTAGGGATAGAAGAAGTAATACTGCGGTAATTAGAACGGACCATACAAATAGGGGTGTTTGATATTGAGAGATGGCGGGGGGTTTCATGTTAATGATTGTTGTAATGAAATTAATTGCGCCTAGAATAGATGACACCCCGGCCAAGTGGAGGGAGAAGATGGTTAAGTCGACAGAAGGCCCAGCATGGGCAAGATTGCCTGCGAGCGGGGGGTAAACAGTTCACCCTGTGCCGGCACCTGCTTCGACTCCAGATGAGGCGAGGAGGAGGAGGAATGAGGGAGGGAGGAGTCAGAAACTCATGTTGTTCATTCGAGGGAAGGCCATATCTGGGGCACCAATCATGAGTGGTACTAGTCAGTTTCCAAAGCCTCCAATCATAATTGGCATTACTATAAAGAAAATTATTACAAAAGCATGTGCTGTAACAATTACATTATAAATCTGGTCGTCTCCGAGGAGAGAGCCGGGCTGGCTTAGTTCTGCCCGAATTAGGAGGCTTAGCGCGGTTCCTACTATTCCGGCTCAAGCACCAAATACTAGATAGAGGGTGCCGATGTCTTTGTGATTAGTTGAGAAGAATCAACGTGTGATTGCCACAGGTAAGATGGCTGAGTGTCAAGCGGTGGATTGTAGCCCCATGCACAGAGGTTCAAGTCCTCTTCTTATCAAGCCTCGAGGTGTTATACATGTCAGATTGCAAATCTGAAGTGGCAGGTTAGCCCCTGCCGGGGCTTTCCCCCGCCCTTTTGGAGGCGGGCGGGGGAAAGGTTAGACAGATGCTTGTTGGTTTGAGCGCTTAGCTGTTAACTAAGAGTTTGTAGGATCGAGGCCTTCCTGTCTAGTAAGGCTTTAGCTTAATTAAAGTGTCTGTTTTGCATGCAGAAGATGTGGGTTAGTATCCCGCAAGTCTTAACAGGGGCTGGGAGATTTTCACTCCCGCTTAGGGCTTTGAAGGCCCTTGGTCTGGGTACTATCCTAAGCCCCTTAGGGGGTCAATAAGGCTGAGATGGCGGGGGTGAGTGGTAGGAGGCAAATTGTTATCGCAGTTGAAGTGGCGAGGGGATAAGTTAGTTGGGTGGAAGGTAGACGTCAGGGGGTTGTGCCTGTAAGGTTGTTGGGGGAGATGGTGAGGGCTATTGCGTAGGAGAGGCGTAGGTAAAAGTATAGGCTAAGGAGCGCTGAGAGGGCTGCTAGGGTTGCAGTAGGAGCAAGGCCTTGTTTGGTTAATTCTTGAAGAATTAGTCATTTTGGTATAAAGCCTGTGAGAGGGGGGAGGCCTCCTAATGAAAGGAGAATGAGGGGGGTGAGAGCTGTGAGGGCGGGGGCTTTCGCTCAGGATGTAGCGAGAGTATTAATGTTTGTGGATTTGTTGAGTTTAAATACGAGGAATGTTGAGAATGTCATAATGAAGTAGGTTAAAAGGGTGAGGAGTGTAATTGAGGGGGAGAATTGTAAAACAAGAATTATTCAACCTAGGTGGGCAATTGATGAGTAAGCAAGAATTTTACGGAGTTGTGTTTGGTTTAGCCCGCCTCAGCCTCCAATGAGGGTGGATGCGAGGCCTAAAATAATAAGAGTGGTTGAGTTTGAAGGTTGGATTTGAAGAATTAGGGCGAAGGGGGCAAGCTTTTGTCAGGTCGAAAGAATTAAGCCTGTGGTAAGGTCCAGTCCTTGCAGAACTTCGGGGAGTCAAGCATGAAGGGGAGCTAGGCCGATTTTGAGGGCAAGGGCAAGGGTGATTATTGTGGTTGGGAGGGGGTGTGTGATTTGTTGAATTTCTCATTGGCCTGTAAATCAGGCGTTAGTAATGCTTGCAAATAGAAGGGTGGCTGCTGCAGCAGCTTGGGTTAAAAAATATTTGGTTGTAGCTTCGACAGCGCGGGGGTGGTGGTGTTGAGCTATCAGGGGGATAATGGCTAGCGTGTTTATTTCAAGGCCTATTCAGGCGAGGAGTCAGTGGGAGCTAGCAAATGTAATTGTGGTGCCAAGGCCTAAGCCAAAGAGAAGAATGGCCAAGATGTAAGGATTCATTAGTAAAGGAAGGAGTTTAACCAACATGTTTGGGGTATGGGCCCAAAAGCTTATTTAGCTGACTTTACTAGGAAGTGGTGTAGTGGAAGCACTAAGAGTTTTGATCTCTTTAGGTAGGGTTCGAGCCCTTTCTTTCTAAGGAGTTGGAGGGACTTTAACCCTCATGATTCACTCTATCAAAGTGGCCCTTTATTTCAGGCACAACTCCTATCAAAGGGCCCTTTTGCTTCAGGACACTCCAGGCTACAGTTGTGGAGGTAGGCCTGTTAGTGCGATTGGAAGGGAAAGGTGTCAAATTACTAGGGCAAGGGTTAATGGGAGGAAGTTTTTTCAGATTAGGTGTATGAGTTGATCGTAACGAAATCGTGGGTAGGAAGCGCGAACTCATAGGAAGAGGACGGAGAGAAGAGTTGCTTTAATCATAAGGTTTGTTGTTGTAACTTCTGGGGTTGAGTGTAGGATGGAGGCGCCTAAAAATAATGTTGCAGAGAGTGTGTTTATTAGGAGAATGTTGGCGTACTCGGCGAGGAAGAAGAGGGCGAAGGGGCCTCCTGCGTATTCTACGTTAAAGCCGGAGACGAGTTCGGATTCGCCCTCTGTGAGGTCGAAGGGGGCTCGGTTTGTTTCTGCGAGTGTGGAAATGTATCATATAGCGGCTAAAGGCCAGGCGGGAAAAATTAGTCAGATGCTTTCTTGGGCGACGCTAAATGTTTGTAGGGTGAAGCCTCCAGTAAAAATGATGGCATTTAGAAGAATGAGCCCTAAGCTTACTTCGTAGGAAATAGTCTGTGCGACAGCTCGGAGGGCTCCGATTAAGGCATATTTTGAATTGGAGGCTCATCCTGAGCCGAGGATAGAATAGACTGCTAAACTGGAGAGGGCAAGAATAAAGAGGATGCCGAGATTGAGGTCTGCTATTGGGAAGGGGAGGGGTATTGGAGTTCAAAGGGTAAGTGCCAGGGTGAGGGCTAGTATGGGGGTAAAAAGGAAGAGGACGGGGGAGGAGGTGGAGGGTCGAACGGGCTCTTTTATAAAAAGTTTGAGTCCGTCTGCAATTGGTTGGAGGAGGCCGTAAGGGCCTACGATGTTTGGGCCTTTTCGTAATTGCATGTAACCGAGGACTTTTCGTTCGACAAGTGTGAGGAGTGCGACGGCTAGAAGGACAAATACAATCAGGATTAGGGGGTTGAGGATAGATGTAATTAGTGTTGAGAGCATAGTTAAAGGGAGGACTTGAACCTCCGTAGAAAGGGCTTAGGTCTTTTGCAGTGTCCGGGCTCTGCCACTTTAACAAGCCATTTTCTTAGGCTAGGGGGTACGCCCTTTTGCCTATTTTAGTTGGTTTCAATAGGTGAGGGTGAGGCATATTGGAAACAGGGGCCTCTTCTTTTCGGTCCTTTCGTACTAGAAAAGATCGTGACATAGATAGAAACTGACCTGGATTACTCCGGTCTGAACTCAGATCACGTAGGACTTTAATCGTTGAACAAACGAACCCTTAATAGCGGCTGCACCATTAGGATGTCCTGATCCAACATCGAGGTCGTAAACCCTCTTGTCGATATGGGCTCTAAAAGAGGATTGCGCTGTTATCCCTAGGGTAACTCGGTCCGTTGATCGGCTATATGCCGGATCTTGTTGGTCAGAAATTCTGTTGCTTGGAGTTGTAGCTCTGGGTTGTAGGAGTAGTGTGCTCCCGGTCCACATGGGGGTTGTTTGTTTCCCCGCGGTCGCCCCAACCAAAGACATTAGAACAGGGGCCAATCAGTTTTGTCTTTTATTTTAGGGGTGCTTAACATGGTCTGTTCTGGCGTCTAAAGCTCCATAGGGTCTTCTCGTCTTATGTTAATATCCCCGCTTCTGCACGGGGAGATCAATTTCATTGACTGGAAAAAGGAGACAGTTAAGCCCTCGTTATGCCATTCATACAGGTCTTCATTTAAAAGACAAGTGATTGCGCTACCTTTGCACGGTCAAAATACCGCGGCCGTTAAACTTATAGTCACAGGGCAGGCGGGACCTCTTATGTTTAGGGGTACAAGAGGCGATGTTTTTGGTAAACAGGCGAGGCTTGTGTTTGCCGAGTTCCTTCTTTTTCTTTTAGTCTTTCCCGGTTGGCACACCAGTGTGGGGTTAACGGTGGGGGGTTAGGTGGTTTTCTAGTTGTTTGTTTTTTGTCTAGTGCCCTCTTTATTTTGGGGCCGTTAATGGTCGGTGAATGGTTCGTTCCGAGTTACACTTGTGCGGGGAGAGAGGGGGTCTCTCTTATTACTCATATTAGCATAAACACTTCCATATTTTTATGGAACGGCCTGGTAGGTTTAGGGGGGTGAGATTGTGTTGTCTTTATTAGAAGGCTGGTTATGTAATGTTCGAGCTTTAACGCTTTCTGGGTAGGTGGCTGCTTTTAGGCCCACTAGGACATTAGGCCTTTAAGTTTGTTGTGATCTTTACCCTCCTTGGAAAGTTTGTATCTTGTTTCAAAGGGGCTGTACCCCCTTTGACTAACTCCTTTAGTTTCTTTTTGTTCGGTGTGGAGGCCTTGGGCCAATGGGGGTAAAGAATTTAAAGGGCTGACTTCTATTCAGTTCTCAGCAACCAGCTATAACTAGGCTCGGTAGGTCTGTCACCTCTACTCAAAGTTCTTCCCACTCTTTTGCCACAGAGACGGGGTGGTCCTATAAATTAGACTGTCTTGGAGTAGCTCGCTTAGTTTCGGGGTATTAAACTATAATGCTTTTTGCTTAAGGTTTTCTGGCTAAATCATGATGCAAAAGGTACGAGGGGCGGTCTCTGCTTTTTAGTGCTTTACTGGGTTGTTTCATTACTCTTTCAGCTTTCCCTTGCGGTACTTTCTCTGTTGCTCCTAGGTCCTTTTTCGTCGCCCGTACTTAGGTGGGAAAATGGTTTGTTTGTTGGGTGGTGGTGTGTTTGGGGGTATAGATAGGGTGGGTTTGGGGTTGATGGGTGGGCTAGCTATTGGGCGTCAGGGTGACCCGATTTGCACGGGTGACTTCTCAGTGTAAGGGAGATGCTTTTCTGGCTTAGCTACACTCTGATTTTTCCAAGTGCACCTTCCGGTACACTTACCATGTTACGACTTGCCTCCCCTTTACCGGTGAAATGTATTATTTATAGGGTGTTGGTTGGCTTGGGGAGAGTGACGGGCGGTGTGTGCGCGCTTCAGGGCCGGTTTCAGCGGAACGCTCTAATTTCTGCTTACTGCTAAATCCTCCTTCTAATGCATATTTCATTACATTGTTCGTGTTCCCTGTAGTAGGGAATGTAGCCCATTTCTTCCCCTCTCATATGCTACACCTCGACCTGGCGTTTTGAGTTGTACTAGTTCTGCTTACTGTGGTTCCTTCACAGGGTAAGCTGACGACGGCGGTATATAGGCGGGAAGAACAAGAGAGGGTGAGGTTTAACGGGGGTTATCGGTTCTAGAACAGGCTCCTCTAGGTGGATCTAAAGCACCGCCAAGTCCTTTGGGTTTTAAGCTAGTGCTCGTAGTACCCGGGCGGATAGCGGGTGTAGTGGGCTATCAAAGTTTAGGGCTGGGCATAGTGGGGTATCTAATCCCAGTTTGTTTCGCAGCTTTCGTGGGGTCGGAGATATAAAGCCACTTTCGTAGTGGGGCTTCTTACCCTCGGGTACGTATAACAGTTCTGAGGGCGTTCGGCTTTAGTTTCAAAAACTTCCTAACCACTCTTTACGCCGATGTCTGTCAACTTGAGCCTCTCGTATAACCGCGGTGGCTGGCACGAGTTTTACCGGCCCTCTTGGCTTTAACTAAGTCAAGTTTTCACTTATGGCTTAATGTCTATCACTGCTGAGTTCCCTTGAGGGTGTGGCTAAGCAAGGTGTCATGGGCTGCGGGGAGTGTGCCTGATACCGGCTCCTTGTTTTCGGGCAGAAAACTGTGGGCATTCTCACAGGGGGGCGGAGACTTGCATGTGTAAGTTTAGCCAAAGCTGACAGTAAAGTCAGGACCAAGCCTTTGTGCTTACGGGACCTTTCTAGGGTCCGTCTTAACATCTTCAGTGTTATGCTTTAGTTAAGCTACGCTAGC